AATGAATTGCCTGATAAAAAGGGTTACCTTGATAGGGTAAATTATGCAGTTTTCTGCATTCATTGACTGATTTATATATTATTTAAAAAGAAGGTTTTATATTTAATAGAATTAAACTATTTCTAAAAGTATCAAAAACTTTTGTGCATCATACACCAAAATATATTTATTATAAAAAGATAAGCTAATTAAGCTACTGGGTTCATACCCCATTTATAAAGGTTATAATCCTTTTCTTTTTAATTTTTTATAATTCATCAAAAATTTTATTTACCACAATTATAATTATTGGAACATTAATTACAGTTACATCTAATTCTTGGTTAGGAGCTTGAATAGGTTTAGAAATTAATTTGTTATCTTTTATCCCCCTATTAAGAGATAATAATAATTTAATATCTACAGAAGCTTCTTTAAAATATTTTTTAACCCAAGCTTTGGCATCAACTGTTTTATTATTTTCTTCAATTTTACTTATATTGGCAAATAATTTAAATAATGAAATTAATGAATCTTTTACATCAATAATTATTATATCGGCCTTATTATTAAAAAGAGGAGCCGCTCCTTTTCATTTTTGATTTCCTAATATAATAGAAGGATTAACATGAATAAATGCTTTGATATTAATAACTTGACAAAAAATTGCTCCATTAATACTAATTTCTTATTTAAATATTAAAAATTTATTATTAATTAGTGTAATTTTATCAGTTATTATTGGAGCAATTGGAGGTTTAAACCAAACTTCACTCCGAAAATTAATAGCATTTTCTTCTATTAATCATTTAGGATGAATATTAAGATCTTTAATGATTAGAGAATCAATTTGATTAATTTATTTTATTTTTTATTCATTCTTATCTTTTGTATTAACATTTATATTTAATATTTTTAAATTATTTCATTTAAATCAATTATTTTCTTGATTTGTAAACAGAAAAATTTTAAAATTTTCATTATTTATAAATTTTTTATCTTTAGGTGGATTACCTCCATTTTTAGGATTTTTACCAAAATGATTAGTAATTCAACAATTAACAATATGTAATCAATATTTTTTATTAACATTAATAATAATATCAACTTTAATTACATTATTTTTTTATTTACGAATTTGTTACTCAGCTTTTATATTAAATTATTTCGAAAATAACTGAATCATGGAAATAAATATAAATAGTAATAATACTAATTTATACTTAATTATAACTTTTTTTTCAATTTTCGGATTATTTTTAATTTCTTTATTTTTTTTTATACTTTAAGGCTTTAAGTTAACTAAACTAATAGCCTTCAAAGCTGTAAATAAAGGGTATTCCTTTAAGTCTTAGTAAAAATTTACTCCTTCAAAATTGCAGTTTGATATCATTATTGACTATAAGACCTAGATTTAATTTATTGATTAAGAAGAATAATTCTTATAAATAGATTTACAATCTATCGCCTAAACTTCAGCCACTTAATCCATAATCGCGACAATGGTTATTTTCTACAAATCATAAAGATATTGGAACTTTATATTTCATTTTTGGAGCTTGAGCCGGAATAGTAGGAACATCTTTAAGAATTTTAATTCGAGCAGAATTAGGTCATCCAGGAGCATTAATTGGAGATGATCAAATTTATAATGTAATTGTTACTGCACATGCTTTTATTATAATTTTTTTTATAGTAATACCTATTATAATTGGGGGGTTTGGAAATTGATTAGTGCCTTTAATATTAGGAGCTCCTGACATAGCATTCCCACGAATAAATAATATAAGATTTTGATTACTACCTCCTGCTCTTTCTTTATTATTAGTAAGAAGAATAGTTGAAAACGGAGCTGGTACAGGTTGAACTGTTTACCCTCCTTTATCTTCAGGTATCGCTCATGGTGGAGCTTCTGTAGATTTAGCTATTTTTTCTCTTCATTTAGCTGGAATTTCTTCAATTTTAGGAGCTGTAAATTTTATTACGACTGTAATTAATATACGATCAACTGGAATTACATTAGACCGAATACCTTTATTTGTATGATCAGTAGTTATTACTGCTTTATTACTTTTACTATCTTTACCAGTTCTTGCCGGAGCTATTACTATATTATTAACAGACCGAAATTTAAATACTTCTTTTTTTGATCCAGCTGGAGGAGGAGATCCTATTTTGTACCAACATTTATTTTGATTTTTTGGTCACCCTGAAGTTTATATTTTAATTTTACCGGGATTTGGAATAATTTCTCATATTATTAGACAAGAATCTGGTAAAAAGGAAACTTTCGGTTCTTTAGGAATAATCTATGCTATACTTGCTATTGGATTATTAGGATTTATTGTTTGAGCTCATCATATATTTACAGTTGGAATAGACGTTGATACACGAGCTTATTTTACTTCTGCTACTATAATTATTGCGGTTCCTACAGGAATTAAAATTTTTAGATGATTAGCTACTTTACATGGAACTCAACTTTCTTATTCTCCAGCTATTTTATGAGCTTTAGGATTTGTTTTTTTATTCACAGTAGGAGGATTAACAGGAGTTGTATTAGCTAATTCATCAGTTGATATTATTTTACATGATACTTATTATGTAGTAGCTCATTTCCACTATGTTTTATCAATAGGAGCTGTATTTGCTATTATAGCAGGTTTTATTCACTGATACCCATTATTTACTGGATTGACATTAAATAATAAATGGTTAAAAAGTCAATTTATTATTATGTTTATTGGAGTAAATTTAACATTTTTCCCCCAACATTTTTTAGGATTAGCAGGAATACCTCGACGTTATTCAGATTACCCTGATGCTTACACTACATGAAATGTTGTGTCTACTATTGGGTCAACTATTTCATTATTAGGAATTTTATTTTTTTTCTATATTATTTGAGAAAGTTTAGTGTCTCAACGACAAGTAATTTATCCAATTCAATTAAATTCATCTATTGAATGATATCAAAATACACCCCCAGCTGAACATAGATATTCTGAATTACCACTTTTAACAAATTAATTTCTAATATGGCAGATTAGTGCAATGGATTTAAGCTCCATATATAAAGTATTTTACTTTTATTAGAAAATAAATGTCTACATGAGCTAATTTAGGTTTACAAGATAGAGCTTCTCCTTTAATGGAACAATTAATTTTTTTTCATGATCATGCATTATTAATTTTAGTAATAATTACAGTATTAGTAGGATATTTAATGTTTATATTATTTTTTAATAATTATGTAAATCGATTTCTTTTACATGGACAACTTATTGAAATAATTTGAACTATTCTCCCAGCTATTATTTTATTATTTATTGCTCTTCCTTCATTACGATTACTTTATTTATTAGATGAAATTAATGAACCATCAGTAACTTTAAAAAGTATTGGTCATCAATGATACTGAAGTTATGAATATTCAGATTTTAATAATATTGAATTTGATTCATATATAATTCCTACAAATGAATTAGCAATTGATGGATTTCGATTATTAGACGTTGATAATCGAGTAATTTTACCAATAAATTCACAAATTCGAATTTTAGTAACAGCCGCAGATGTAATTCATTCTTGAACAGTCCCAGCTTTAGGAGTAAAGGTTGACGGAACTCCTGGACGATTAAATCAAACTAATTTTTTTATTAACCGACCAGGGTTATTTTATGGTCAATGTTCAGAAATTTGCGGGGCTAATCATAGTTTTATACCAATTGTAATTGAAAGTGTTCCTGTAAATAATTTTATTAAATGAATTTCTAGAAATAATTCTTCATTAGATGACTGAAAGCAAGTACTGGTCTCTTAAACCATTTTATAGTAAATTAGCACTTACTTCTAATGATAATAAAAAATTAGTTAAATTATATAACATTAGTATGTCAAACTAAAATTATTAAATTATTAATATTTTTTAATTCCACAAATAGCACCAATTAGATGATTATTACTATTTATTGTTTTTTCTATTACATTTATTTTATTTTGTTCTATTAATTATTATTCATATATACCAACTTCACCTAAATCTAATGAATTAAAAAATATTAATTTAAATTCTATAAACTGAAAATGATAACAAATTTATTTTCTGTATTTGACCCTTCAGCAATTTTTAATTTATCATTAAATTGATTAAGAACATTTTTAGGACTTTTAATAATTCCTTCAATTTATTGATTAATACCTTCTCGTTATAATATTTTTTGAAATTCAATTTTATTAACACTTCATAAAGAATTTAAAACTTTATTAGGACCTTCAGGTCATAATGGATCTACTTTTATTTTTATTTCTTTATTTTCATTAATTTTATTTAATAATTTCATAGGTTTATTTCCTTATATTTTTACAAGAACAAGTCATTTAACTTTAACTTTATCTTTAGCTCTTCCTTTATGATTATGTTTTATATTATATGGTTGAATTAATCATACACAACATATATTTGCTCACTTAGTACCTCAAGGTACACCTGCAATTTTAATACCTTTTATAGTATGTATTGAAACTATTAGAAATATTATTCGACCGGGAACTTTAGCTGTTCGATTAACAGCTAATATAATTGCTGGACATCTTCTATTAACCTTATTGGGAAATACAGGACCTTCTATATCTTACTTACTAGTAACATTTTTATTAGTAGCTCAAATTGCTTTATTAGTTTTAGAATCAGCTGTAGCTATAATTCAATCCTATGTATTTGCTGTTTTAAGAACTTTATACTCTAGAGAAGTAAATTAATGTCTACACACTCAAATCACCCTTTTCATTTAGTTGATTATAGCCCATGACCTTTAACAGGTGCTATTGGAGCTATAACAACTGTATCAGGTATAGTAAAATGATTTCATCAATATGATATTTCATTATTTTTATTAGGTAATATTATTACTATTTTAACAGTTTATCAATGATGACGAGATGTTTCACGAGAAGGAACTTACCAAGGATTACATACTTACGCAGTAACTATTGGTTTACGATGAGGAATAATTTTATTTATTTTATCAGAAGTTTTATTTTTTGTTAGATTTTTTTGAGCATTTTTTCATAGAAGTTTATCTCCAGCAATTGAATTAGGAGCTTCATGACCTCCTATGGGAATTATTTCATTTAATCCATTTCAAATTCCTTTATTAAATACAGCTATTCTTTTAGCTTCAGGAGTTACAGTAACTTGAGCTCATCATAGATTAATAGAAAGAAATCATTCACAAACTACTCAAGGATTATTTTTTACAGTTTTACTTGGGATTTATTTCACAATTTTACAAGCTTATGAATATATTGAAGCTCCATTTACTATTGCTGATTCAGTTTATGGTTCAACTTTTTATATGGCCACTGGATTCCATGGAGTTCATGTTCTAATTGGAACAACTTTCTTATTAGTATGTTTATTACGTCATTTAAATAATCATTTTTCAAAAAATCATCATTTTGGATTTGAAGCAGCTGCATGATACTGACATTTTGTTGATGTAGTTTGATTATTTTTATATATCACAATTTACTGATGAGGAGGGTAACCTTTTATTATTAATTACATATCTATATAGTATAAAAGTATATTTGACTTCCAATCATAAGGTCTATTAATAAATAGTATAGATAATTTTTTCTATTATTATTATTGCTTCAGTAATCTTATTAATCACAACTGTTGTTATATTTTTAGCTTCAATTTTATCAAAAAAAGCTTTAATTGATCGAGAAAAAAGATCACCTTTTGAATGTGGATTTGACCCTAAATCTTCTTCTCGATTACCATTTTCATTACGATTTTTTTTAATCACTATTATCTTTTTAATTTTTGATGTAGAAATTGCTTTAATTCTTCCTATAATTATTATTTTAAAATATTCTAATATTATAATTTGAACAATTACTTCGATTATTTTTATTTTAATTTTATTAATTGGGCTATACCATGAATGAAATCAAGGTATATTAAATTGATCAAATTAATAAATATTTAAAGGGTTGTAGTTAATTATAACATTTGATTTGCATTCAAAAAGTATTGAATATTCAATCTACCTTATATATATATATATATATATATATAATTGAATATGAAGCGATTAATTGCAGTTAGTTTCGACCTAACCTTAGGTATTATATACCCTTATTTTTTAATTGAAGCCAAAAAGAGGCGTATCACTGTTAATGATATAATTGAGTATAAACTCCAATTAAGGAAGTATGGTGATCAAGTAAAAGCTGCTAACTTTTTTCTTTTAATGGTTAAATTCCATTTATACTTCTATTTATATAGTTTAAAATAAAACCTTACATTTTCATTGTAATAATAAAATAATTTATTTTTATAAATTACTATAATTAATTCACTATATTCAAAGATTAATTAATCTCCATAACATCTTCAGTGTCATACTCTAAATATAAGCTATTTGAATATAAAAATAATAAAAAACTAAATAAAATTATAATTCAAAATACAAATAATATTAAATAAATTTTTAAACTATTATTATGTATCAGAAATAAAGTTTTAGAATAATTTGATAACTTGTAATATAAATGTTGACCCCCAAAATATTCTGACCAACCTTGATCAAAACTTTTTACAACTAATTGACCATAAATTAAAGGATAAAAAATTATTCCATAAGTTCTAATATAAGGTATAAATCATATTGAACCTAAAAATAATGTTAAATTATAATTTAATAGAGATTTATTCAAAGAATATAAATTTCTGATAGAAATTAGATATCCAAATAAACCCCCAACAATACAAACAAATAATGTTAATATTTTTAAATACCCAGGTAAACAAATTATATAAGGAAAAGGAAAAATTAACCAATTTAACATTCTACCTCCAATAATTCTTATAAATAATAAGCCTAGTATACCCCGAAGTATTACTCAACTTTCATCATTTAATATATTTAAACTTCCACAATTTAAATCTCCAGTTATTGAATAATATACTAACCGAAAAGAATAACTTACTGTTAAACCTGTGGAAAAAAAGTATAAAAAAAATGAAAATATATTAATATTTCTAATTCTAACAATTTCTAAAATTATATCCTTAGAATAAAATCCAGCTAAAAATGGTATCCCACATAAAGCCAAATTAGAAACATTAAAACAAGCTGAAGTTAAAGGTATATGAATTCTCAACCCTCCTATTAACCGAATATCTTGAGAATTATTTATATTATGAATAATAGCTCCTGCACATATAAATAATAAAGCTTTAAATAAAGCATGAGTTAATAAATGAAATATAGCTAATTTATAAAATCCCATAGATAAAATTCTTATTATTAATCCTAATTGACTAAGAGTTGACAACGCAATAATTTTCTTTAAATCAAACTCAAAATTAGCCCCCAGTCCTGCTATAAATATAGTTAAACCTGATAATAACAACAATAATTGTCCTAATCAAGAAGTACTTAAAACAATATTAAATCGAATTAATAAATAAACTCCTGCTGTTACTAAAGTAGAAGAATGGACTAAAGCAGAGACAGGAGTAGGGGCAGCTATAGCAGCTGGTAATCAAGAAGAAAAAGGAATTTGAGCTCTTTTAGTTATAGCAGCTAATATAACTAAACTACCAATTATTAATATTGAAAATTCATTTTGTATAACTTCTAAATAAAAAATATAATTTCATCTACCATAATTTAATATTCAAGCAATAGCAAGAAGAAGAGCTACATCTCCAATTCGATTAGATAATGCAGTTAATATTCCAGCATTGTAAGATTTGATATTTTGAAAATAAATTACTAAACAATAAGAAACAAGTCCTAATCCATCTCACCCTAATAGAATTCTCACTAAATTTGGTCTGATAATTAATAATATTATTGACAAAACAAATATTAATACTAATATAATAAACCGATTAATATTTTCATCACTTTCTATATATTCTTTTCTATAAAAAATTACTAAAGAAGCAATTATAAGAACAAAAGATATAAATAATAAACTTATTCAATCAAATAAAAAAGTTATTACAATTCTTATAGAATTTAAAGATACTACTTCTCATTCAATAAAATAAACTATATTATTTAATAAATAATATAAACTTAATAAAAAACATGTTAAACTAATAGAAATTAAATTAATAAATCTAATTCTACAAATTGATAAATATTTCACGATCTAAAATGAATAACTTCATATCACTAACACCACAAATTAGTATTTTTTTTTAAACTATTTAAATATAATCATAAAATACATGATTCTCTTTTTAAAATTAATAAATTTAAAGGTAATCAATGTAATAATATTAATAAATATTCCCGAATTTTACCTCTTCTAAATGAATACACCCCAGAAAATAATTTACCATGTTGACTAAAAGAATATAAATATAAAGTATAAGCTGCTCTAAAGAAAGATAAAAAAGATAATATAATTATTGAAATTCATGACCAAGAAACAATTCTATTTAATAAAGAAATTTCTCCTAATAAATTTAACGTTGGAGGAGCTGCTATATTAGCTGATCTTAATAAAAATCATCATAAAGTTATAGCAGGTATAAAATTTAATAACCCCTTATTAATTAATATTCTTCGTCTTCCTAATCGTTCATAAGAAACATTTGCTAAACAAAATAAACCAGAAGAACATAAACCATGAGCAATTATTAATATATAAGATCCACATAATCCTCAATAAGTTATTGTTAATAAACCAGCTAAAACAATTCCTATATGAGCAACTGATGAATATGCAATTAAAGCCTTTAAATCAGTTTGTCGTAAACATACTAATCTTACTAACACACCTCCTACTAATCTAATTCTAATTCAAACAAATCTATATTTTAAATTTATTAATTGTAAAAAATTAATTACTCGTAATAAACCATAACCTCCTAATTTTAATATAATACCAGCTAAAATTATAGAACCAGATACAGGAGCTTCAACATGAGCTTTAGGTAATCATAAATGTACTAAAAATATTGGTATTTTCACTAAAAAAGCACATAATAAACAAAAATATAATAAATCATAATTAAACATAAAATTATTTATTAAATAAAAATTTATTGACCCAGTTTTATTTATTACATAAAAAATTCCAATTAATATAGGTAAAGAAACTAATAAAGTATAAAATAATAAATAAACACCAGCTTGCAATCGTTCCGGTTGATAACCTCATCCTAAAATTAAAAATAATGTAGGAATTAATCTTCTTTCAAAAAATAAATAAAATATAAATAATCTTATTCTAGAAAAAGTTAAAACCAATAATAATAACAAAATAACAATATTTAATAAAAATAAATTTTTGTAATTATTATATTTATTAATTCTTTCTCTAGCTAATAATATCAATGAACAAATTCATAAACTAAGCAAAACCAAACCATAAGATAATATATCACATCCTAAAAAATAAGAAATTTCTGATCAATAATTTATAAAATTATTTATTAATAAAAAAATAAATCTAATAAAAAATAGTATAATTTGTACCATTCAATATATATTATTAATAAAACAAACAGGAGTTAAAAATAATAAAAATAAAATAATTTTTAACATTATATAATTCTAAAAGATTGAAAATAATCATTACCATGAGTACGAATTATAGAAACCAAAATTGATAAACCTAAAGCTCCTTCACATACTCTAAATGTTAAAAATATTATTCTAAAATAATTTTCATAATTTAGTATATTTAAATAAATAAATAATATAAAAAATAATATTAAAACAATAAATTCTAAACTTAAAAGTATTGAAAGTAAATGTTTTCGATTAGAAACAAAACAAAATAAACCTAAAATAAATAAAATTATAGGTAAACTTCAATATAAAATTATAATCATTAGTTTTAATAGTTTAATAAAAACATTGGTCTTGTAAATCAAAAATAAGATTATTTCTTTTAAAACTTCAAGAGAAAAGAAATTTCTTTTTCATTAATCCCCAAAATTAATATTTTAAAAATAAACTACCTCTTGAAATTATTCAATTAATATTATATTCATTAATTATTACTACATCTATTATTTTTTTTAATATAATTCACCCATTAGCTTTAGGATTAACTTTATTAATTCAAACAATTTTTGTATGTTTACTTTCAGGATTAATAACTAAAAGTTTTTGATATTCATACATTTTATTTTTAATTTTTTTAGGAGGAATACTTGTTTTATTTATTTATGTTACATCATTAGCTTCTAATGAAATATTTAATTTATCAATTAAATTAACTTTATTTTCCATATTTATTTTATTTTTTATATTTATTTTATCAATAATTCTTGATAAAACTTCTATTACTTTATTTTTAATAAATAACGAAATACAATCTATTATTGAAATAAATTCTTATTTTACAGAAAATTCTTTATCTTTAAATAAATTATATAATTTTCCAACAAATTTTGTAACAATTTTATTAATAAATTATTTATTAATTACTTTAATTGTTGTAGTAAAAATTACTAAACTATTTAAAGGTCCTATCCGAATAATATCTTAATTAATGCATAAACCTTTACGAAATTCCCACCCTTTATTTAAAATTGCTAATAATGCTTTAGTTGATTTACCAGCTCCAATTAATATTTCAAGATGATGAAATTTTGGATCATTACTTGGATTATGTTTAATTATTCAAATTTTAACTGGATTATTTTTAGCTATACACTACACAGCAGATGTTAACTTAGCTTTTTATAGTGTTAATCATATTTGCCGAGATGTAAATTATGGTTGATTATTACGAACTTTACACGCTAACGGTGCATCATTTTTTTTTATTTGTATTTACTTACATGTTGGTCGAGGAATTTATTACGGATCATATTTATTTACACCAACTTGATTAGTAGGAGTAATTATTTTATTTTTAGTAATAGGAACAGCTTTTATAGGTTATGTTTTACCTTGAGGACAAATATCATTTTGAGGAGCAACTGTAATTACTAATTTATTGTCAGCTATCCCTTATTTAGGTATAGACTTAGTACAATGATTATGAGGAGGATTTGCTGTAGATAATGCTACTTTAACTCGATTTTTCACATTTCATTTTATTTTACCTTTTATTGTTCTTGCTATAACTATAATTCATCTACTATTTTTACATCAAACAGGATCTAATAACCCTATTGGTTTAAATTCTAATATTGATAAAATTCCTTTTCACCCATACTTCACATTTAAGGATATTGTAGGATTTATTGTAATAATTTTTATTCTAATTTCATTAGTTTTAATTAGACCAAATTTATTGGGAGACCCAGATAACTTTATCCCAGCTAATCCTTTAGTAACACCAGCTCACATTCAACCAGAATGATATTTTTTATTTGCTTACGCAATTCTTCGTTCAATTCCTAATAAATTAGGAGGAGTTATTGCATTAGTTTTATCAATTGCAATTTTAATAATTTTACCTTTTTATAATTTAAGAAAATTCCGAGGAATCCAATTTTATCCAATTAACCAAATTTTATTTTGATCTATATTAGTTACAGTAATTTTATTAACATGAATTGGAGCTCGACCAGTTGAAGAACCTTATGTATTAATTGGACAAATTTTAACTATTATTTATTTTTTATATTATTTAATTAACCCACTAGTTACAAAATGATGAGATAATTTATTAAATTAATTAATTAGTTAATGAGCTTGAACAAGCGTATGTTTTGAAAACATAAGATAGAATTTAATTTTCTATTAACTTTTTACTAAAAAAAATTCACAATAAAAAAGAAAATAATAAAATTTTAAACCCAATAAAAAATAATAAATAATTTAAAGAAAATGATAAAAAACATTTTCAAGCTAAATATATTAATTTATCATAACGAAACCGAGGTAATGTACCTCGAGCTCAAATAAATACAAATGAAATAAAAGTTAATTTTACATAAAATAATAAATTAAATACATCACAACCTAAAAAAATTACACAAAATAATATTCTTATAAATAAAATTCTAGCATATTCTGCTATAAAAATTAAAGCAAAACCACCTCTTCTATATTCTACATTAAATCCTGAAACTAATTCTGATTCACCTTCAGCAAAATCAAAAGGAGTTCGATTAGTTTCAGCTAATGAAATTGTTAATCAAACTAAACTTATAGGAAATAAAATAATTAAAAATCATATATAAATTTGGTAATAAAAAAAATAAATTATATTATAACTCCCAATTAAAAAAATAAATGATAATATAATTAAAGCTAATCTAACTTCATAAGAAATAGTTTGAGCCACAGCTCGTAAACCCCCTAATAAAGCATAATTAGAATTAGAAGATCAGCCAGCTACTATAACTGTATAAACTCCTAATCTTGTACAACATAAAAAAAATAATCCACCTAAATTAAAAGAGTATAATTTAACAAAAAAAGGTATACATATTCAAACAAATAAAGATAAAAATAAAGAAAAAATAGGAGAAATATAATATCTTAAATAATTTGATAATAATGGATAAGTTTGTTCTTTTGTAAATAATTTAATTGCATCACAAAAAGGTTGAGGAATTCCTATTAAACCAACTTTATTAGGTCCTTTACGAATTTGAATATACCCTAAAACTTTACGTTCTAATAAAGTTAAAAAAGCTACACTTACTAATACACAAATAATTAATAATAAACTTCCAATTAATGATAAAATAAATTCTATATAAAACAAGTACTATTTGTAATAAAAATTACATATATAAATTCTAAATTTATTGCACTAATCTGCCAAAATAGTTTATTATATATTAATAATATTCTTATATAAAAATATAATTATTTTAATATTTGGTCCTTTCGTACTAAAATATTATAATTTTTTAAAGATAGAAACCAACCTGGCTTACACCGGTTTGAACTCAGATCATGTAAGAATTTAAAAGTCGAACAGACTTAAAATTTGAACGGCTACACCCAAAATTATATCTTAATCCAACATCGAGGTCGCAATCTTTTTTATCGATATGAACTCTCCAAAAAAATTACGCTGTTATCCCTAAAGTAACTTAATTTTTTAATCATTATTAATGGATCAATTATTCATAAATTAATGTTTTTTAAAATTAAAAGTTTTTTAAATTTTAATATCACCCCAATAAAATATTTTAATTTATTAAAATTAAATTAATCTTTATAATTAAAATAAATAAAATATAAAGATTTATAGGGTCTTCTCGTCTTTTAAATTAATTTTAGCTTTTTGACTAAAAAATAAAATTCTATTTTAAATTTAAATGAAACAGTTAATATTTCGTCCAACCATTCATTCCAGCCTTCAATTAAAAGACTAATGATTATGCTACCTTTGCACAGTCAAAATACTGCGGCCATTTAAAATTTTCAGTGGGCAGGTTAGACTTTATATATAATTCAAAAAGACATGTTTTTGTTAAACAGGCGAACATTATTTTTGCCGAATTCTTTATTTAAACTTTTCATAAAAATTTATTTTAACAATATTATATACTAATTCTATCATTATTACTTAATTTTAAATATTAAAATTAATATTTTAATAAATAATTAAAATTTAATAAATAATTTAATTTATAAAATAAATTATAACACATTTTTTAATAATTGCTAATTCTAAGCATATATTTATTAAATTTATTTATTATTTTTAAAAATTTATTTTATAGCTTATCCCATAAAATATTAAAATTATAAATTATTTAATTAAATAAATAATTAAATAAATTTATAATTTCTAAATTAAATTTATTTCTTAAAAAACTAGATACCTTTAAAAACGAATAACATTTCATTTCTAATATAATATTATAAATAATTTTGTCACATTAACTTAAATATTATATTAACTCTTTTAAAATCGAGAAAAATAAATATTTATTTTTTATTTAATAAACGCTGATACACAAGGTACAATAAATTAAATTTTCTTTTAAAATAAAATTTTTTCAAATTATTTCAATTTTCTTTTACAATACTAATATACTATTATTAAAATTATTTTTTCTTTAAACAATACTAAAACTTTTAAATTTATAGTTATTTCTAATATTTTTATATAAAATAATTAAAATTAATAAATAAAATATAATCAATTTATATTGATTTGCACAAAAATCTTTTCAATGTAAATGAAATGCTTTACTTAATAAGCTTTAAATTGTCATTCTAGATACACTTTCCAGTACATCTACTATGTTACGACTTATCTTACCTTAATAATAAGAGCGACGGGCGATGTGTACATATTTTAGAGCTAAAATCAAATTATTAATCTTTATAATTTTACTACCAAATCCACCTTCAAAAATTTTTTCATAATTTTATCCGTTTAAATAAATTTATTGTAACCCATTATTACTTAAATATAAGCTACACCTTGATCTGATATAAATTTTTATTAAAATTATTGAATATTATTATTCTTATAAAATATTCTGATAACGACGGTATATAAACTGATTACAAATTTAAGTAAGGTCCATCGTGGATTATCGATTACAAAACAGGTTCCTCTGGATAGACTAAAATACCGCCAAATTTTTTAAGTTTCAAGAACATAACTATTACTACTTTAGCAATTTATTTACATTTTAAATAATAGGGTATCTAATCCTAGTTTTTTATTAAAATTTTTTAACTTCAATTATTATTTTATAAAATAATTTAAATATAAAATTTCACTTAATATATTTAATTTTATTTTTAAATAAATCAATTTAATTCATACTAAAAAAATTTATTTGTATTATTGGTATAACCGCGACTGCTGGCACCAATTTGGTCAATACTTTTTAATATTGCTATTTCTAAATTTCTTTAATTAATAATATTAATTACTGCGAATAAAATAATTTATAATATATTTATTTTTTAAATAAATATAAATTCACACAAAAATTTACATATAAATCAAACTAATAACAAATTTTTAAGCCAAAATAAAACTTTAAAAATATACAATAAAAAAATTTATTTATAATATAAATTTAATAAAATTTATCAAAATAATTTTTATAAATAATAAATAAAATAAAAAATAATAGATAATTTAAATAATAATTAATAAATAAAAACTTTATAAACAAAAATAATTTAATTTATATATATATATATATATTAGTATATTAAATAAAATTCAAATTATTTTTTATCATAAATAATTAATAATTAAAATTAGTAAAATTTTTAAAAAAATAATAAAATTTGTAACTTATAATAAACTATTTAAATAATTATTTTTAATCACTAAATCTGATAACTTATTCCCCTATAATAAAATATAATAATTTCTTAAATTAAATACCTTATTTACATATTTATTTTTTAATATTTATACAAATAAAATTATTTTTTTTTATACATTAAAATAATAAAAATTAAAATTAATAAAATTTACTATATTTATTAAACAAAATAATTATTTATAAATAAAAATTATAAAACAATATTTGTAAATTAAATAAATTAAAAAATTTTATAAATTAATTAATAAATTATAATAATTTTTAAAATATTAATTTTAAAATTATATTAATTAAATAAATTTTTCTAATTAATAATTATTTATAAAATAATAAAAAACCTATTCTTTTTTTTTTTTTTAAAAAAAAAATTTTTGTATACTAAGTTCTAAATTAATAGATAATCTATATATATATAAATGTTTAATATATTATAATATAGTTAACAATTTAAATAAAAAATTTCACAATCCAAAAATGGTAACATAATTTGTAAAAAAAAATCTATATTCAAATATTTATATAACATTCTTGGATTTATATAAATAATATAATAATTTAATTAATTATTATATATTTATATATTTATATATAGTTGAAGATTTATATTACATATATATCTATATAGAAAAATAAAATTATTTTAATAATTTTTATAAAAATATTTTATGAATTCCTAAAATGTGTTATCTAATATAAATCAATTAATTTTTAAAAATTGTAATCTTTTTAAAAAAAAATAGTAAATAAAAAAAAAAAAAAAAAAAAAAGATGAGTTTTTTATTAT